GTTGAGCACCTTTTTCAAGGAAATCTAGAATAACAGGAACATTTAAATAAGTTTGATTCTTCATTGGATCATAAAATCCCACCTTTCTAAGATCTTTTCCTTCTCTTCGGGATCGAACATCAATTGCAACGATTCGATAGACGGCTCATTGGGATAGATGTAGATGAACAATACCCCCCCTAGAACCGTATAGGAAGTTTTCTCCTCGTACGGCTCGAGAAAAAATGATTTGATTCGACGTTTTGTCTTTGTTTTGTCTACGTATGCAATTCTAATAAATTAAATGACAAACGAGCCTATAAAATCACTTAGACTATGATTTCAGTCTTTTTTTCCTTCCGGAAAATGAAAAAGAAACCATTTGTACTCATAACTCAAGTTGGATAACTCTCAACTAGCTCATTAGTCAATTTCATTTATTGAGTGGTCTTTTCCCCCTTTTGTTTCTCTCGTTTCAAATTCTATTTGGAGTCTTTAGTCCGATCCAGTTATTGAGACTATCGAGACAATTAAAATGGTGTTTCCTTGTTCTTAGATCCTTTATTCTTATTTTTAATCATTGGGTTTAGACATTACTTCGGTGCTTCTTAATCCTTTCAAAATAGCAGCAACATACCCTTTTTTGATTTCTTTCTATCAAAGAATCCTCTGGACAGTTGATTTATGAGTGATACACTTTGAATCGAAAAGTTGGATAAATTCCAACAAGTTTTACTTTTGAATTGAAAACTTGCTCGAATTGGATGCCTTTGATTTCTATATATGGAAGATACATTTACGAAGTTGTTCCTATTTATTGGCATTAACCCTAGATCCTTGCCCCCGAGAAATGAATTAATCCTTTCTACTCGAGCTCCATCGTGGACTATTTACAACCCAACCAAAATCGAGTGTAACAGAACAAACAATGTCGAGCCGAGAGCACCCTCATTCCTAGATAAATCGAAAATGGTGGATGTCAAAATCCACAACGGATCGTGTCCTTCAAGTCGCACGTTGCTTTCTACCACATCGTTTCAAACGAAGTTTTACCATAACATTCCTATAATTTGGAACCGGTATGGAATTGATTCAATCATGGAATCATGAATAGTCATTGGTTCAGTTGTACATCGACATCGTAATCTAGACCTTTTCTTCTATATATGATACGTGGAACGGTTTTTCTGAAAAAAAAAGTCTTAGCAAGAAAACATCTTTAACATACATAAATAATATATAGATAATAGAAACAAATAGAAATATGAATCTGCATCTTCAAGTGACTCATATAGGATTTATAAAAGGATTTACTACCTTTTGAGTACCAAAAATTCCACTTACAAGGAATCAAAATTTAGTCAAAATAGTTCTAATTGATATTTTAAAAGTTTCCTATTTAGACATCATTATTTAATTTGAAGAAAATTGGACAATAATTAAGTATCACGTTTGATCTTCATAGGAAGATAAGCCTTCCTTTTTTAATTGACTCATCTCTGATTTAATTTAAAATAGATCAAAGATAAAGAAGAAAGAAATCAAATTTTTTTATGAGATGGATAAAAAAATTATGTAAGTTCAAATTTGAATCTTTTAAGCGATACATTTCCTTATTTTCTATAGATTGTGTTTAACATGGGATTCTATCTACTATAATGAATAATAAGGGATAGGATAAATCAACCCTGCCTCAATCGGTACATAGATTTCCAATTTTTCATTAGAGCCAAACACGAAATACCTAAATAAAATGAGATTCAAAGAAAATAGATTGACTCCATAATATATTTCTATATGTTATGGAACTTGATCGTTTGTTAATGATATTCAAACAGACACAGATATTCAAATTAATACGGATTAACTCCCCCTTCTTCTTTCTATGGGAATAATGGAGCATAAAAAATGGATATGCTCTGGGACGGAAGGATTCGAACCTCCGAATAGCGGGACCAAAACCCGTTGCCTTACCACTTGGCCACGCCCCATTTTAATTTCTAATCTACACTCAGAAACAATAATATTGGTATTGGTTCTTTGTCAACTACAGTCCGAATATCTATATATCTATAGAACAGATTAGGACTAGAATTTTTATACATATAGATATAGAATTCAACTAAATTTATTGATCATTACATCGAATTCAATTAAGATATTGTATGAAAGTATGATTTCTTCTATTCTCCTTTGAGAATTGGAGGATTTTGGATTGGGTGGGTTCAAAGAAAAAGAAGGCTTTTTTGTATACCTTACTTACTTTCTTCCTTTTTCCTTATATCAAAAACTCAATCAAAATTATCTCCAAGAACAAAATGTCTGTTATGCTTAATATCATTAGTTTAATCTGTATTTGTATTAATTCTGCCCTTTATTCGAGTAGTTTTTTCTTCGGCAAATTGCCTGAAGCCTATGCTTTTTTGAATCCAATTGTAGATTTTATGCCAGTCATCCCTCTGTTTTTTTTTCTCTTAGCTTTTGTTTGGCAAGCTGCTGTAAGTTTTCGATGAGATCCTTAACTAGAAAATGTATGATTTGTTCTAGAAAACTTTGTAACAATTGATAAAATCAGATAAGTTTTAGAGTATGAACCCTCGATTCGCACACTGAAATTCTCGGCTAGTCGCCATAAATCCGGCTTACCCCCATTTCCTCACTTTTACCCCTTTTCTAGCAAAAGGCCATAACCCTATTAATAAGGTCTCCCACAATATCTAATTTGGATATGAAAGACATTTTTGTTAATGAAATAGAAATGAATTTGTGACAATTCATTTCTATTTCTAGAAAAAACCATTTCTTGGTAGGATATGTGGTAGAAAAAATGGAAGATCTATTCTCTTTTTTTTTTCAAAAAAATAATCTTGGAGATTGTGTAATGCTTACTCTGAAACTCTTCGTTTATACCGTAGTGATATTTTTTGTTTCTCTCTTTATCTTTGGATTCCTATCTAATGATCCGGGACGTAATCCTGGACGTGAAGAATAAAATTAAAAGGGTTTTCCTTGGTTCATTTTCAAATTTTCTTAGGATTTTATGTATTCCACATCTATTCCACACGTTTAACTAAGATTTCAAAAATTTGAAAAAAAAAATAATAAAGTCATCAACGGAAACGGAAAGAGAGGGATTCGAACCCTCGGTACGAATAACTCGTACAACGGATTAGCAATCCGACGCTTTAGTCCACTCAGCCATCTCTCCCAATTTAAAAAGATAATTAATACATTACACATAATGGAAGGAGTCTTTCTCGCTCTTCTTTCTCTATTATATATATATATAGAGAGAAAGATCCACAAATCAGGAATTTCCTTTATCTAAAAGAGGGGGCCCTAACGCGCCAACAATCGAACTAAAGAAAGACCTCTTTGTGTTGATTTTGTTCGAAGGGACCTTCTTATTCTGATGGCCTGGCCTGGTCAGTACCTAGCCGGGCCTTTTTTTTGTTCCAACGAATTAGAAATTATAGATATAGATAAATAGATCTATAACGATTTATTTGATTTGAAATCAAAATAGAGTTTTTTTTTATTATATTAAAAAATGGAATATCTTATATTCAAGCAACCACAAAAAGAAGAAAGACTATTTACATCCTTTTTCTTGTTCTATTTTTATTTTCGGAACTCAAATAAAAAAGAAACTATCGATTCTGCCCACAATGCATTTTTCTGTTATGATTTTAGTCTTTTTTTTTATCCGTATCTATCTTCTTCAGAAAAAGAGAAAACTTTAGTTATTTATTTAATATTTAATTTATGAAATTAAATGAAGCTTCTTTGCCGAATCTCATTAAATTTTGATCTCCCCACGAAAGAGTTCAACACTCTAAGTTTGATGATTCTTTGATGATCCTATCTTTATCTTGATCATGCTCAATTATCTTGTTCGACAAAAGGTCCGTTTGTATACAATAATCATTTGTAGCGGGTATAGTTTAGTGGTAAAAGTGTGATTCGTTCTATTAACCCTTTAACTGTTAAAGGGTCTTTCGGTTTTATTCATATTCCGATCAAAAACTTTATTTCTTAAAAGGATTTAATCCTTTCCCTCTCAATGAGAAATTCGAGAAAAAATACACATTCTCGTGATTTGTATCCATGAGTCAGTTATAAATTGATTGGATTTTCAAATTGCGAAACATAATTCTTGAATTGGATCAAGACTTCCAATTGAATAAGTATGAGTAAAGGATCCATGGCTAAAGATAGAAAGTAAATTTCGAATCGTAACTAAATCTTCCATTTTTTTCTTTCTAAAGAAAGAAATTGAAGCAAAATAGCTATTCAACGATGACTATGGTTTACTAGAGACATCGGCATATTGTTTTAGCTCGGCGGAAAACAAAATACTTTTCCTTAGAATCCTCTCAAATAGGAATAGAGAACGAAGTAACTAGAAAGATTGTTAGAATCACCTTCTTCTAGAAGGATCATCTAGAAAGCAATTTATTTTGTTTGTATTCAGACAAAAAGCTGACATAGGTGTTATGGGTCTCGTTTTATTCATTTTGTTCACATCTTAGATCTAGGAATTGACTCATCTTCCATAAAGGAGCCGAATGAAACCAAAGTTTCACGTTCGGTTTTGAATTAGAGACGTTCAAAGCGATGAATCGCCGTCGACTATAACCCCTAGCCTTCCAAGCTAACGATGCGGGTTCGATTCCCGCTACCCGCTTATTTCCCTTTTGCTAAATATTCTATTATTCTATTAGAATTCTATTCTAGAATATAGATAATATATTTAGGCTTAGTGAATCGTTGAATATACAATTCCAAAAATTATCTCACATACAATCCGGTTTTTTTGTTTTCAATTCAAATAAGAGGTGGAAAGATCAAAATACGAAAAAATCGGAATGAACGGCGTCCATTGTCTAATGGATAGGACAGAGGTCTTCTAAACCTTTGGTATAGGTTCAAATCCTATTGGACGCAATTTATTTCCATCTATTTTTGATTTCGATAGCAAGAAAGACTTTTTGCATAATTTGAATCCGAGACACTTGATT